ATAAATGGTAAATACTTAGACTAAATACCAAATTTATACAAAAAAATGCAGGAGAAGTAAAAAAATGCAGGGTCGTTTGTCTGCTTGGCTAGTCAAACATGGACTAGTTCATAGATCTTTGGGTTTCGATTACCAAGGAATAGAAACTTTACAAATAAAGCCCGAGGACTGGCATTCCATTGCTGTCATTTTATATGTGTATGGTTACAATTATCTACGTTCCCAATGTGCCTATGATGTAGCACCAGGAGGAATGTTAGCTAGTGTGTATCATCTTACGCGAATAGAGTATGGTATTTATCAACCAGAAGAGGTATGCATAAAAGTATTTGTTCCAAGGAACAATCCCAGAATTCCTTCTATTTTTTGGGTTTGGAAAAGTGCGGATTTTCAAGAAAGGGAATCCTATGATATGTTAGGAATCTCTTATGATAATCATCCACGTCTGAAACGCATTTTAATGCCCGAAAGTTGGATAGGATGGCCTTTGCGTAAAGATTATATTGCCCCCAATTTTTATGAAATACAAGATGCTCACTAAATTCTAAAAATAAGAGAGTAATCTGCACTTCTAAAAACCCAGATATTCAAGGAATATCTGTAATTCTAGATTAGACAAAATAATTGAGGTCTTATTCATATATATGGATGGGATAAATAACAAAATTCATAAATAAGAGTAGGGATTCAAGAAAATGAAGTAAGATAGGGGTTCATTGATTGAGATTCTAAAATTTGAACGATACTAATTTCGGATGAGCCGAGCCAATAGGATGAACTGAAAAAGTTTCTGCCTCATTAACTATGTAATATGCACATCAACATCAATTCCATGGCTATGAAAAAGTAAAATGAAATGAAATGAAGAAAATAGAAATGAAATACCAAAAAAAATACAAAGAAATGGGCCAGATTCTATTTATAATGTATCTGAGATGAATTTTGACTATTCCTTATTTTTGGGGCGCAGAAATAAAAAAGGGAAACAAAATCGAATAATTCATTTTTTTAAATACTTTCTATACATGGAATATACCTATAAAATACATCTATTCTTTACTCATCTAGAAAGAGTATATTTCTAGACACTTAGATGGATAAATATGTATAATGATCTAGAACACTAATAAATAGAAATCTATTCCCAAAATTCATAAAAATGAATGAATATAGGGAATAGATACTCATACAAATGAATCATGTGCCAGGAACCAGATTTGAACTGGTGACACGAGGATTTTCAGTCCTCTGCTCTACCAGCTGAGCTATCCCGACCATTCTTGACGCATCATCCTCATTTTATGAAATTACTTGAGTCTATGTCAACTAAAAAAATAAGATTTTTTTTGTTTCAGTAGTAATGATTATGTATTATTAATCATTCATATGAGGATTCCTTGCTCAAAGATAAAATGTTAATTTATACGTTTATGACATAGAAAAAAATTTCACGTATTATATATATTCAATTACATATTCCAACACATATTCCAAGACTTGTGATTATGATAAGAAAAATTCCACTTCGATCCATTTGTAAAAGAATAGACTGAATAAGAGACACATAACGAATTAAAAAAAAAAAGAAGATATAAAATAAAGAATTAGAAAGTCAAATGTGCACTTTGGGGATAGAGGGACTTGAACCCTCACGATTTATAAAGTCGACGGATTTTCCTCTTACTCAAAATTTCATTGGTGTCGGTATTGACATGTAGAATGGGACTCTATCTTTATTCTCGTCTGATTAATTGGTTCTTCAAAAGATCTCTCAGACTATGATGGAGTGAATGATTTGATCAATGAATATCCGATTTTTTCTTCAACTTGTAATTGATTTGATTCACATTTTTCATTTGTGATAGAAATACAAATAGAAATTTGGAGTCTTCATTAATCAATTGAAATAGTATTTCAGTATCAATTGAAATAGTATTTCAGTACATATAGGTATATAAACATATATGTTTATCCTTGATCCTTTCCTACCGCGAAAAGAAATGTCGTCAACTCCATTTGTTAGAACAGCTTCCATTGAGTCTCTGCACCTATCCTTTTTTTATTCTCGCTTTCTGAACTTTTCTTTGTTTTCGGAAAGCAGGATTTGGCTCAGGATTGCCCATTGTAAATTCCAGGGTTTCTCTGAATTTGAAAGTTTTCACTTGGTAAGTTTCCATACCAAGGCTCAATCCAATTAAGTCCGTAGCGTCTACCAATTTCGCCATATCCCCCCCTTTTTTCTTTGAGATTGGGATCTCATTAGTATGCTTTTTTCATTTATATTATGAGAATTATGTCGGAACTGTTGAATTCATTAGGTACCGATTCCTATATTGAAAAATGTTTCCTCCTATTTGTATGATTCATTTTCTTTTATCTATATCGGATACCCATATGTTGAATCAGAAATGATTCTATTATCTCTGTATTCGCAATTCAATATACACAGATATATACCACATAGATATCTATTTTATATGCCCCTCCTTCTATTATTTTT